AAATGGTTATTTGGGGACCCTCTCAAGGAAATCCCCATTCCCCCCTTTTTTTGGAAAAAATGGAGGATTTTCCTTTTCCTATATCCAACCTAATGAAACTTTTTTTTAATATTAGAGATTGGTTGGGTAAAAAGTCAGAATTCGAAATTTTAGATCAACAATTCCAAATAAAAAAAAATAACCAGGAAGACGCAATGGAATTCTGGGATAACATTCCATATGCACAAAAAACAAGAAGTCTTCTGTTACTAGCTCAATCAATTTTTAGAAGATATATTAAATTACCCTTATTCATAATAGTTAAGAATATTGGCCGTATTTTATTACGGCAATCTCCGGAATGGTATGAGGATTTCCAAGATTGGAATAGAGAAATTTATCTAAAGTGCAGCTATAATGGTCTTCAATTCTCCAAAACGGAATTTCCTAAAAATTGGTTAAGAGAAGGTTTTCAGATCAAAATCCTATATCCTTTTCATTTGAAACCTTGGCACAGATCTAAACTACGACTCTCTGATAGCGATCGAAAGCAACAGGATTATTTTGATTCTTGTTTTTTAACAGTTTTGGGAATGGAAACAGAATATCCTTTTGGGCCTCCTCGAAAAACACCTTCCTTTTTTGAACCTATTTTTAAAGATATAGACTATAAAGTCGAAATCAGAAAATTTAATTTTAGAGTTCGAAGAGTTTTAAAAAAAATAACAAAGAAACAAACAAAAGCTGTTTTATTTGTAAAACAAATAAGAAAAGAACTTTTAAAAGGAACAAAAATTCCATTATTTATACCGAGAGAAATATATGAATCAAGTCAAACTCAAACAGAAAATGATTCTATAATCAGTAATAAGATAATTCATGAATCACTTAGTCAAAATCGAGCTACAGGTTGGACAAATTATTTACAGACAAAAGAAGAAATGAAACATAGAATTGATAGAAGAAACACAATCAGAAATCAAATAGAAAAAATGAAAAAAAATAAAAAGAATAATGGAGAATCACCCCCAAAAATTTGGAAACTATTAAAAAGAAAAAATATTGAATTATTAATTCAATTTTGCATTGAAAAAATATACATTGATATCTTTCTATGTATCATTAATATGCGCAGAATCACTCTATACCTTTTTATGGAATCAACAAAAAAAATTGTTGAGAAATACATTGACAATAATAAAAGAAATCAAGATCAAGAAAGGATTAATAAAACGAAACAAAATCAAATTGACTTTATTTCGCCTATGACTATAAAAAATATATTTGATAATCTTAGAAATAGTAAGCGAAAGTCACATATTTTTTTTTATTTATCTGACTTGTCACAAAAATATGTATTTTTAAAATTATCACAAACCCAAGCAATTAACTTCAATAAGGTAAGATCTATTCTTCAATATAATGGACCATCTTTTTTTCTTAAGAATGAAATAAAGGATTCTTTTGGAAGACAAGGAATATTTGATTCCGAAATAAGACATAATAAACTTCCAAATTATGGAATGAATCCATGGAAAAACTGGTTAAGAGGTCATTATCAATACGATTTATCTCAGATTACATGGTCTAGATTAGTCCCCCAAAAATGGCGAAATGGGATAAATACCTCTCAAAATAATGATTTAAAGAAATGGTATTCCTATGAAAAAGACCCTTTTTTTGATTACAAAAAAAAACAAAATTTGAAAGTATATTTATTATCAAATAAAGAGGATAATTTTGAAAAAAACTATAGATATGATCTTTTATCATATAAATATATTCATTCTGAAACTAAGAAGAAATCCTGTATTTATAGAACATCATTCGAAAGAAATAAGAAGCAGGAAAATTCCACCAGAAATAAAGAAAACTTTTTTAACATACTCAAGAATATTCCTATGAAGAATTATCTAGGAAAAAGTGATATTATATATATGGAAAAAAATACGGATAGAAAATATTTGGGGTGGAAATTTAATACAAAAATTCAGGTTGAACCTAATAAGGACCAAATAAAGGATCAATTTCATATTTTTTATCTTCCAATTGATTCAAATTGCGAAATCAATTACAAAAGGGTCTTTTTTGATTGGATGGAAATATCTTTTGATTGGATGGGAATGAATGAAAAATTCTTAATTTTAAATCACCTCATATCAAATCCGAAAGTTTTTTTCTTTCCAGAGTTTGTGATACTATATCATAAATATAAAGAGAAACCTTGGTTTCTCCCAAGCAACTTACTTTTTTTTAATTTGAATATAAAACCAAATTTTAGTGAAAATCAAAATAGCAAGGCAAAGCAAGAGCAGGATGATAATTTTTTAAATTTTAGCCCAGCAAATTCAAAACAATATTTTGAATTAAAGAAGCAAAACAATATTGAAGAATATTTTTTAGAATCGATTGAAAAACTAAAAATATTCTTTAAAGGAGATTTTCCTTTGCAGTTAAGATGGACTGGACGTTTGAATCAATTGAATCAAAAAATGATGAATAATATCCAGATATACGGTCT